AACTTTTTCTCACCAAATCTTAATTTTATTCAGAAAATGCCCAGGTTTCCTAAACTTAATTAATCCTTCCTTCGTTAGCTCCGCTAAGCTTAAAATTTCCCCAAAAAATGCCCGAGTTTTTTTGGGTTCCTCTTAATCTTTTTCACGTATTCTCCGCTAAGCTTAAAATCCTCCTAAAAAACGCCCGAATTTTTTCTAGGTTTCATCAAAACTTTTTCTCACCAAATCTTAATTTTATTCAGAAAGTGCCCAGGTTTCCTAAAATTAATTAATCTTTCCTTTATAATCACCGCTAAGCTTAAAATTTCCCCAAAAAATGCCCGAGTTTTTTTGGGTTCCTCTTAATCTTTTTCACGTATTCTCCGCTAAGCTTAAAATCCTCCTAAAAAACGCCCGAATTTTTTCTAGGTTTCATCAAAACTTTTTCTCACCAAATCTTAATTTTATTCAGAAAATGCCCAGGTTTCCTAAACTTAATTAATCTTTCCTTTATAATCACCGCTAAGCTTAAAATTTCCCTAAAATGCCCGAATTTTTTAGGTTCCTCTTAATCTTTTTCTCACAATATTTTGTAAATTTTAAATCTCCCTAAAATTCTAAAATTTTTCAAGTTCTATTTAAATTTCCCCCTAAAATGAGTCTATCCCCCATAAATTTTAAAATAAAAAACCCAAAATTAAACCCCAAAAAAGCCTACGGAAAACCTCATCTAAATTTGTTGTATCTTTTTTATTCTCCCTCTGAGGAAACCCCAACCTCCACAAAATCCACTTTCCAAAAAAAATAAAAATTTGAAAAAATCTTACAAAAAAAAGAAAATTCCCTCTCAAGTAAATCAACCCTCAACCCATTTTCTTAGTCCTAATAAAACTTTCTTTGTAGATTTTTTTTTCCTAACCCCCGGACTTTTTAATCTATTAAGCCTACGACTTCTCAGCAAATACCTGAAAATTTTAAAAATCGGAAAATGGCCATTTTCCGAAAAAGCCCCCCCCGCGCGCCTATAAAAAAGCTTATATTACATGTATAACCAGTAATAATGTAAGATTACTTTGAACATATGGTATAATAACGGATTAGTGTGTGTAATTTCTTATATAAAATATCTATTCTACTAATAATTAAGGAGTTTTTTTTTTTTTTTTAAAAATTTTCAATTTTAATTTAAAATATTTTTTGTAATTATATAAAGGTTTATGATTAACGATAAATTAAATACAAGCATTTATAAGGATATATTCTTATTTATATATATATTAATATATGTGTGTATATATTTATAAATACATTATTGATTTATAAATTTTATAAATGATAACTTACATTTCATAATTAAACATTGATATATTCTTTCTTAAGGATTTTTTTTCTTATATTTTGTCGTAAACAAAATTATACCTATAGATCCGTAGATATCTAGTAAACATGATATACACTCATAGAATATAAATTTTTTTATCCTTATGTATCCCCCAAACTTTAATAGAATTATAAATATACAATTATTTAGTATTTAGTCAACTCTTATTTATATATATATATATATAGATGATTAATTCATAAACCATTTATACCAACACTTTTTTCATCTGGATTAGGTCCAAAATTTCGGGTCATTGACCGGCTTTTGCCTTAAGGGAATAAAAAATTGCTGAAAAATTTTGCCAAAAAAACGTGTAAAAAGTGTGCAAAAAATTGCATTTTTTTGCATTTTTTTAAGAAGCGATACAAGCCTCTCACTTGAAAGGGGTTAAGTGAATGAAAAATCGGTAATGTAATTTTAAAGAATTTTTTTTCTCAATTTTTTATACAGGGCTTCTTGTAGAAATGATACCCCTAAAATCCACAAAATTCACCCTATTGTTAGAATTTATAGATGTAGAATAAAAGTTTTATTTCGTATTGGAAAAAAAAAAAAAAACCCCTGCGTATGCCACACACTCTTGAACCATTTCCTAGAATGAATGATACACACCGATCCGTTCTTATACCATATTTGGAGAATTAATCTAATGATTACGCTGAAACTAAAAACCAGTGAAACCTTTTTACAAAAAACATCTTTCACCCCCTCCAAATCATTACTTCCTAATGATAATACAGTTCTCCAAGTGAAGCGCCTGACGAAAGGGTTGTTTTGATAGAACAAATTATGTAAAATATACCTTTACTACATTTAGTAGAATTAAACTACTCCTAGAAATATCAAAAATTCCTGTACCTCTTATACTAAAATGTAAATAAGTAAGCTAAAAAAGCTATTGGGTTCATACCCCACCTATAAAGGTTCACCCCTTTCTTATTTAATTCTATACTTAAGCAAGATATTATTTGGCTCGTCTCTCGCCCTAGGGACAATAGTCACTGCATCATCATATTCTTGAATAGGTATATGAATGGGGTTGGAAATTAATCTCCTTTCCTTTATTCCATTAATCAGGTCCTCCAAAAACATATACTCCTCTGAATCAGCCCTAAAATACTTCATTGCCCAAGCAATAGCCTCAACTATCTTGCTATTATCCATTATTATTTTCTCCTCCAAGGCCCTATCTCTAGTTGAAGAAAGCCTACAATCAGCCCTAATATTTAATACCTCTCTCCTCTTAAAAATGGGGGCCGCCCCCCTCCATTTCTGATTCCCTGAAGTAATAGAAGGATTAAGATGATTAAATAGAATGATCCTATTAACTTGACAAAAAATTGCCCCTATAGTCCTCCTTGCCTACTCAAGAAAAACCATAATACTATTAATTATAGCAGTCATCTCCTGTATATTTGTAAGAGGAATTATAGGCCAAAACCACTTAAGACTTCGTAAAATTATAGCTTATTCCTCCATCAATCACATTGGATGAATAATTGCTGCAACCCTATTCTTCGAAACCATCTGAACAATTTACTTCACAATTTATTCAGTAATTACTCTAAATATCTTAATCATATTTAAAAAGCTAAACATTTTCTTCATAAACCAATTAACCCTTTCAATAAATCGAGAACCAATATTAAAAATCTTCTTCATTCTAAACTTCCTATCCCTTGGGGGCCTTCCCCCCTTCCTCGGATTTTTCCCTAAATGATTAACCATTCAAATCATAATTAACGAAAAATTCTTTTCCCTGGCTGTAATTATAATTTTAGCCACCTTAGCTACCCTTTATTTCTACATACGAGTAACTTTTGGAACATTAGTCCTTTCTACAAATTCACTAATCCATGTTTATAGCCCCCCCTCCCACATATTCTTCATCACAACAACCAATCTTGCAACGCTGGCAAGACTGATCCTATCCACTTTGATTTTTAACCTCCTTTAATCAAGGATTTAGGTTAAAAAAACCTATGACCTTCAAAGTCGTCATTAAAACTAAGTTTTAAGCCTTAGGAATACCCCACCACCAAACTTGCAATTTGGTATCATTTTTTGACTACAAGACTGGCAAAAGAATAAAATTCGTAAGTAAGTTTACAGCCTACTGCCTATACTCAGCCATTCTGCCGAACAAGTGATTATTCTCAACAAACCATAAAGACATTGGCACATTATATTTTCTTTTAGGAAGATGATCAGGTATAGTAGGAACTTCTTTAAGAATTTTAATCCGCGCTGAATTAGGAAATCCAGGGTCCCTTATTGGAGATGATCAAATTTATAATGTAATTGTCACTGCCCATGCATTCATTATAATTTTTTTCATAGTAATACCCATCATAATCGGAGGGTTTGGAAATTGATTAGTACCCCTGATACTAGGAGCTCCTGATATAGCATTTCCCCGAATAAACAACATAAGATTCTGACTTCTCCCACCTTCCCTTACATTCCTCCTAATAAGAAGAATAGTTGAAAATGGAGCAGGAACCGGATGAACTGTCTATCCTCCGCTGTCCTCCAATATCGCCCATAGTGGAGCTTCAGTAGACCTAGCCATTTTCAGCCTTCATCTAGCCGGAATTTCCTCAATCTTAGGTGCAGTTAATTTTATCACCACAGTTATTAATATACGAACAACCGGAGTCACCTTTGATCGAATACCCCTATTTGTATGGGCCGTAGCCCTAACGGCCCTTCTTCTCCTTCTATCCCTTCCAGTTCTAGCTGGAGCAATTACTATACTGCTAACGGATCGAAACATCAATACAACCTTTTTTGACCCTGCGGGAGGTGGGGATCCTATCTTATATCAACACTTATTCTGGTTCTTTGGCCACCCAGAAGTATATATTCTGATTCTCCCAGGATTCGGAATAATCTCTCATATCATTAGCCAAGAAAGAAGGAAAAAGGAAACTTTTGGAACTCTAGGAATAATTTATGCTATAATAGCAATTGGACTCTTAGGATTTATTGTTTGAGCCCATCACATATTCACCGTAGGAATAGATGTTGATACTCGAGCCTACTTCACTTCCGCAACAATAATTATTGCAGTTCCAACCGGAATCAAAATTTTTAGTTGACTAGCAACCCTTCATGGAACCCAAATTAATTATTCCCCATCCATACTATGAGCCCTAGGATTTGTTTTCCTTTTCACAGTTGGGGGTCTTACTGGTGTAGTCCTAGCAAATTCATCAATTGATATTGTCCTCCATGACACCTACTACGTAGTTGCCCATTTCCACTATGTTCTATCAATAGGAGCTGTATTCGCTATCATAGCAGGATTTGTCCATTGATTTCCCCTCTTTACTGGCTTGACCTTAAATAATAAACTATTAAAAATTCAATTCCTTGTAATATTCCTAGGTGTAAATATAACCTTTTTTCCCCAACACTTCCTCGGATTAAGAGGTATACCACGACGATACTCAGATTACCCAGATGCTTACGCTACCTGAAACATCATCTCCTCGATTGGGTCCCTAATCTCTCTTGTGAGAATTATCCTATTCCTATTCATCATATGAGAAGCCTTCACAGCAATACGTAAAAGATTATCCCCATTAAGAATATCCACTTCCATCGAATGACTCCAGCAAATACCGCCATCAGAACATAGATATTCTGAACTACCTATTCTATCAGACTTCTAATATGGCAGAATAGTGCGGTGGACTTAAACCCCATAAATAAAGTGCAACTTTTTTTAGAAATTGCAACTTGAAAAATATTTTTACTTCAAGATAGAGCCTCACCCCTCATAGAACAATTATCATTTTTCCATGACCACACACTTATAATTCTTCTGATAATTACAGTTCTCGTAGGCTATCTCATATCAAGATTATTTTTCAATAAATACAACTACCGCTACCTACTTGAAGGCCAAACCATCGAAGTCATCTGGACAATTCTTCCAGCTGTCACGTTAATTTTTATTGCACTGCCATCACTTCGATTGCTTTACCTCCTCGACGAAATCAATAATCCCTTAGTTTCAATAAAATCAATTGGCCACCAATGATACTGATCCTACGAATACACAGATTTCAAAAATATTGAATTTGACTCCTATATAATCCCAACTTCAGAGCTCAAAAAATCTAGATTCCGCTTACTAGATGTTGATAATCGTGCTGTTCTCCCATACAACTCTCAAATTCGCCTTATAATTACAGCAGCTGACGTACTTCATTCCTGAACAATTCCCGCCTTAAGAGTCAAGATTGATGCAACCCCAGGTCGTCTAAACCAAATTAGATTTCTTCTTAATCGAACCGGACTATTTTTCGGCCAATGTTCTGAAATTTGTGGGGCAAACCATAGATTTATACCAATCGTTATCGAAAGAATTTCCCCACCATTTTTCGTCAAATGAGTTTCAAAGATAGGAGAAGCCTCATTGGATAACTGAAAGTCAGTAATGGTCTCTTAAACCACTCTATAGTAATTTAACGCCTACTTCTAATGAAAGGTTTAGTTAAATCATAACGCTAATTTGTCAAATTATAATTACCAACCCCTAGGTAGCCTTTAATTCCTCAAATAGCCCCTCTAAACTGACTTATCCTAATAATCCTTTTCTCAATAATCCTTATTTTTGTAAGAATCACCAACTTCTCAATCTTTTCCCAAACCCCTAAAAATTTCTTCATTAAAAAATCCTTCTTCCTAAAAACCTGAAAATGATAACTAATCTATTTTCTTCATTTGACCCCTCAACTTCACTATTCTTCCCAATAAATTGATTAAGAACTATTCTATTCTTAATTTTTCTACCGCTATCATTCTGATTAATCCCAACCCGCTCTACAACTCTTGCAAATAAAGTCACAATAACCCTTCACAAAGAATTTAAAACCCTCCTAGGTCCTGGAGCCAACGGAAGAACGTTTATCTTTATTACCTTATTCTCACTTATTCTCTATAATAATTTCCTTGGACTATTCCCATATATTTTTACTAGAACCAGACACTTAGTGATAACACTTACACTAGCTTTACCTTTATGATTAAGATTCATAATCTTTGGTTGAATCAACAATACCATCCATATATTAGCCCATTTAGTTCCACAAGGTACTCCCCCTGTACTTATACCTTTTATAGTCTGCATCGAAACTATTAGAAATATTATTCGTCCAGGAACATTAGCTGTTCGACTCGCCGCAAACATAATTGCGGGACATCTTCTAATAACCCTTTTAGGAAATACAGGACCATCAATTCCATCCTCCCTCATATTTCTTCTTCTTTTTACACAAATTCTCCTTCTAATCTTAGAATCAGCTGTAGCAATCATTCAATCCTATGTATTTGCTGTTTTAAGATCTCTTTACTCGAGAGAAGTAAACTAATGACTCACAAAAATCACCCCTTCCATCTAGTAGATGCAAGACCTTGACCTATTTTAGGGGCTCTGGCAGCCATAACGACTATAACCGGAATCATCAAATGATTCCATCTTTATAATATTAATCTCCTCCTCCTAGGATTCTTAATTACAAGACTTGTCATATTCCAATGATGACGAGATATTTCACGAGAAGGAACATTTCAGGGACTCCACACATATGTTGTCACTATGGGACTACGATGAGGAATAATTCTTTTCATTACCTCCGAAGTATTTTTCTTTATTTCATTCTTCTGAGGATTCTTCCATAGAAGACTTGCCCCATCAATTGAATTAGGTATAAATTGACCTCCTAAGGGAATTACCCCCTTTAACCCTATTCAAATTCCCCTCCTTAATACTTTAATTCTTTTATCATCTGGACTTACTGTCACATGAGCTCATCATAGTTTAATTGAAAATAATTTTAACCAAGTTACTCAAGGTTTATCTCTCACGGTAATCTTAGGAATTTATTTTACTCTTCTACAAGCATATGAGTATAAGGAAGCCCCATTCACTATTGCAGATGCTGTATATGGATCCTCATTCTTCATAGCCACAGGATTCCATGGTATTCACGTCATTATTGGAACCACCTTCTTAGCTGTCGGTCTTTTTCGACACTTAAATAATCACTTCTCCTCAATTCATCACTTTGGATTTGAAGCCGCAGCCTGATATTGACATTTTGTTGATGTTGTATGACTATTCCTTTACATTTCTATCTACTGATGAGGTAGGTATTTGTATAATATAATTTATTATTTTTGACTTCCAATCAAACTATCTAGAAATAGTACAAATAATTTTCATTCTAATCCTAAGGGCTTCAATTATTTTATTCATTTCATCAATCATAATAATGGTCTCTTCTGTCCTCTCAAAAAAAACCTTTACCGACCGAGAAAAGAGCTCCCCCTTTGAATGTGGATTTGATCCAAAAAGATCCTCACGACTACCATTCAGATTACAATTTTTCCTAATTGCTGTAATCTTTCTAATTTTTGATGTAGAAATCACCCTACTTGTTCCACTAGTATCTATCTTAAAAATTTCAAAAATCTCCTGATTCTGAGGTATCTCGGCATTCTTCATATTAATTCTCCTAATTGGGCTTTATCATGAATGAAACCAAGGAGCGCTCGAGTGAGCCTCTTAGGATAATAGTTAACCATAACATTTAATTTGCACTTAAAAAGTATTGATATTCCCGTCAATTTATCTTAAATAAGAAACAAATTAATGTGTTTAGTTTCGACCTAAAATCCTGATGGAAACATCCTTATTTTTAATTGAAACCAAAGTAGAGGTATGTCACTGTTAATGATATTAGTGAATTTTTTTTCCAATTAAAGAAGTAGAATACCAAAAATTGAACTTCTAATTCGATTTCCTAGTGGTGTAAATCCATTAATACTTCTATTTACATAGTTTTAAAAAAAACATTATACTTTCATTATAAAATTAGACCAAATCTTGTAAATACCTAAAGATTCAAAATCACCGAGATATCTTCAATATCTTGCTCTTAATTTAAGCTACTTAAGTAAAAAATTATTAAAACTAAAAATACAATTCTCATAGTCGTTAAAGATAAAAAAATTTTCAAATTATTACTATGAAAAATCTGAAAAAACTTTGATCAAACTGATAAAGTCACATAAAAATTTTGACTGCCAAAGTATTCAGACCACCCTTGATCTACTAGCCTATAAATTTTTTCCCCTTCATGTAAAAAATAAAAATTCACCCCAAAAGTTGAAACATAAGGTATATTTCATATTGAACCAAAAAAAATAGATCTTTCAACAAAAGCTAAAGATTTAGACTTCCACCTCAAAGCTAATTGTGCTAATTCATTACCAATCCACCCCCCTGCTACTGTCACAATCAAAGTCATTATTTTTATAGTAAAAGATAAACAAATAAAGTAAGGAGTTGATAAAATTATTCATCTCAACCTACTTCCTATAAAAACAACAAATAAAATAATTCCTAATATTCCCTTTAATATTTCAGAACTAGAATCACCAAGACCTCTTAAACAAAAATGATTATAATTTCCCCTTAAAACATAATAAACTAGTCGAAAAGTATACGCTACAGTCAAACCAGTAGATAAAAAATAAATTAAATAAATATAAAATCCCACTCTTCCTATTGAAACATACTCTAAAATCAAATCCTTAGAATAAAATCCTGATAAAAATGGTAAACCACACAAAGACATATTGCAAATTACAAAAAATGTACAAGTCAAAGGTATTTGATTAATAATTCCCCCTATAAACCGAATATCCTGACAATTTCTCAAATTATGAATTATTGCCCCTGCACACATAAATAGTAAAGCTTTAAATAAAGCATGGGTCAAAAGATGATAAAAAGCCAAGATATACCCCCCTATTGCCAAAATCCTTATTATTAAACCTAGCTGCCTTAAAGTTGATAAAGCAATAATTTTTTTTAAATCAAACTCATATCTAGCCCCTAAACCCGCCATAAATATAGTCAACCTAGCAACAAATAAAAGAATAATTTTTACCCTTTCACCTATACAAAAATTAAACCGAATCAATAAATAAACCCCTGCCGTCACAAGAGTTGAAGAATGAACTAAAGATGAAACAGGAGTAGGAGCTGCCATAGCAGCAGGTAGCCAAGAAGAAAATGGAATCTGAGCTCTCTTTGTCATCCCTGCAAGCAACATTAAAAATATAATAATATCCATTTCAACTCTACTACTCATAATATCAAGGAAAAATAGATAATTCCACCTTCCAAAATTAAATATTCAAGCAATCCTTATTAAAAAAGCAACATCCCCTAAACGATTTGTCAAAGCAGTAATCATCCCGGCATTGTAAGACTTTACATTCTGGTAATAAATTACTAAGCAATAAGAAACAAGACCAAGACCATCTCACCCGAGAAGAATACTAATCAAATTAGGCCTAAAAATCAATAAAAGTATAGAAACTACAAATATCACCACCAATAAAATAAACCGATTTATTATTAAATCCCCCCCTATATACTCATGACTGTAAAAAATTACTATAGAAGAAATAAACAAAACAAATCTTGCAAATAAGAGTGATATCCAATCCAACAAAATTGATATCACAACCCTATTGGAATTAATTCTCACCATCTCAATTTCCAAAACAACCATTCTATCTAATCTTATAAAATCTAGACTCAAAAAAAATCTTAATATTCTTAAAGCAAGAAAAACTACACAATAAACTAAACACACCAATATTATTTAAGGTATTCCTACATCCTCGACTCCACAAATCAACATTTTCACTTAAACTACTTAAATAATTTCATAAAACTAAAAATTCTCTCTTCATAATAATAATATTTAAAGGAAATCAATGTAAAAACAATAAGAGATACTCACGAACATTTCCCAATCTGAAAGAATACATCCCCCTAAATAACTTCCCATGCTGACTATACGCATACAAAAATAATCTGTATGCAGCTCTAAAAAATGAAATTAATGATAAAAAAACTATACAAAAAAATCTTCAGGAAACTAAACTATTAATAAGTATAATTTCCCCCAATAAATTTAAAGAAGGAGGGGCTGCCATATTAGATGACCTCAATAAAAATCATCATAAAGATATTCTAGGTATCAAATTAATCAAGCCCTTATTCAAATAAAAACTACGTCTCCCTAAACGTTCATAAGAAATATTTGCTAAACAAAATAAACCAGACGAACACAACCCATGAGCAACCATTATTACCAAAGAACCTCTTAATCCCCAATACCTCAAAGTCATAATCCCACCTAAAACTAAACCCATATGAGCCACAGAAGAATAAGCAATTAAAGCCTTCACATCTCCCTGCCGCAAACAAATCAACGAAACAAAAAAACCCCCTACTAAACCAATCACGATAAAAATCCTATTCACCTTCAAAGCCAAAGGAACTATTATTTGCATTAAACGCATCAGCCCGTAGCCCCCCAACTTAAGTATAACTCCGGCTAAAATTATTGATCCTGAAACAGGAGCCTCAACATGAGCCTTCGGAAGCCAGAGATGTACAAAATACATAGGTATTTTAACTAAAAATACCAATCTTATACATAAATAAAATATAAAAAATTCTACCCTTTTAAAAAAAAAGAAGAAATCTAATGAACCATAAAGATCATAGTAATAAAAAATACTAATTATTATAGGAAGAGAAGCAACTAATGTATAAAATAAAAGGTATACTCCTGCTTGAATACGCTCAGGTTGATACCCCCAACCAACAATCAAAATTAAAGTTGGAATCAAACTAAACTCAAAAAACAAATAAAATACAAATAAATTCATAGAAGCAAAAGTACAAAATAAAGAAATCAATAAAATCAACAAAGTCACCAAATAAAGTCTTGAAAAATAGTTCCTCTTCAAAATTCCTTCCCTGGCCATAATTATTAAAGAACAAATTCAAAACCTCAAAAGGATTATAATATAAGAAAGCAAATCCACCCCCAAAAAATATCTAATATTACAATATAAACTCCCTAAACTAATTTCTACTAAAAATAAAAAAATTAATCTTATATATAAACACTGATTGAATCAAAATCCTACACGAATAAACCTTAATGGAATTATGAAAATCAAAGAAAATAAAAACTTTATCATAATAAATTGAAAGAAATCATATAATTATTTCCATAAGTCCGCATAAGTAAAACTAATAAAGATAAGCCAAGAACTCCCTCACAAACCCCCAAAGTCAAAAAAACCATCACAAAATAAAATTCTCAATTATAAAAACACAAATACAAGTACAGCATTAAAAACAAAGCCACCACTACAAACTCCAATCTTAAAAGCATCAACAATAAATGCTTACGATTTAGACAAAAAGATATTAAACCCATTAAATACATAAAAAAAGACACCCCTGCTAAAATTGACATTAGTTTTAATAATTTATATAAAATATTGGTCTTGTAAACCAAAAATAAGCTAGTCTTTTAAAACTTCAGAAAGGATCTCTCTTTCATCATTAATCTCCAAAATTAATATTTTTTCATAAACTACTTCCTGAACAAATGATAATAATCTTTATTGCCTCCCTAATCCCTGCACTATTCCTCCCCCTAATAAACCACCCCCTATCTTTAGGAATTCTTCTACTCTTCCAGTCTATTTTAGTTGCCCTCATTACAGGGTGAATAAACCTGACCTTTTGGTATTCCTACATTCTATTTCTTATTATAATTGGAGGAATACTTGTCCTCTTCATATATATGACAAGAGTAGCATCAAACGAAAAGTTCAAATTTTCATTACCTATATTATTAATAATAATATCAATTATTATAATAATACCTCTATATTTTTTCACAGATCAATGATTAATCAATTCAAAAGTCCTACTTTCTGAAAATATAATCCTTATTTTCACTTTAATATCCCTAAACAAATTTTTAAATTTTCCAGCAATCATAATTTCAATCACCCTAATTATTTACCTTCTAATTACCCTAATTGTAGCAATTAAAATATCAAAATATAAGCAAGGACCCCTTCGAAACTACAACTAATGAAAACACCTCTTCGAAAACTATCTCCAGTAACTCAAATTATTAATAATTCCCTTATTGACCTCCCATCTCCTTCAAACATCTCCGCTTGATGAAATTTTGGGTCTCTCCTTGGTCTATGCCTTGGAATTCAAATTATTACAGGATTATTTTTATCAATACATTTTACCGCAAATATCGATCTAGCATTCAACAGAGTAATTCATATCTCACGAGATGTAAACTATGGTTGATTAATTCGGTCAACCCATGCTAATGGAGCTTCATTCTTTTTCATCTGTTTATACCTACATGTAGGTCGGGGACTATACTACAGATCCTACACTCTTAAATTAACGTGAATAATCGGAGTAATCATTTTATTTTGTGTAATAGCTACCGCCTTCTTAGGATATGTACTCCCCTGAGGACAAATATCATTCTGAGGGGCCACTGTAATTACAAACCTCCTCTCGGCAATTCCATATATTGGTACCCTAATTGTTCAATGATTATGAGGAGGATTCGCCGTTGATAATGCAACCCTCACACGATTCTTCGCTCTCCATTTTCTTCTTCCATTCGTTGTTGCTGCCCTAGTAATAATTCATTTATTATTTCTCCACCAAACAGGATCAAATAATCCCTTAGGAACAAACAGAAATATTGATAAAGTCCCATTTCACCCCTATTTTTCTTATAAGGATATTTTTGGATATATTATAATAACCTTCCTATTAATATCTCTTGTACTAATTAATCCATTTTTATTAGGTGATCCAGAAAATTTTATTCCAGCAAATCCCTTAGTAACCCCTGTCCACATTCAACCTGAATGATACTTTTTATTTGCATACGCCATCCTACGGTCAATCCCAAATAAACTTGGTGGTGTAATTGCACTAGCTATATCTATCTTAATTTTTCTAGCTGTCCCTTTTACAAACAAAAAAAAAATGCTAAGAACACAATTTTACCCTGTAAATAAAATCCTTTTTTGAACATTCCTTACAATCGTAATTTTACTGACCTGAATCGGAGCACGCCCCGTAGAAGATCCATTCATCTTAGTAGGTCAAATTCTTACTATTCTCTATTTTTCTTATTTTGTAATTAATCCTATCGTCCATATCTTATGAGACAAAACAATTTTCAAGAATTAGTTGATGAACTTGTACAAGTGTATATTTTGAAAATATAAAAAAGAGTTAAATCTCTATTGACTTCACTACTAAATTTCATTCACTAAATCAGCCCTGAGAAGAAAAAAATCTTCACTCCCAGGAAAAACAAAAAATAATTTAAAGTTAAAGGTAAATACCTTTTCCACGCTAAATACATGAGTTTATCATAACGATATCGGGGAAGTGTTCCTCGAACCCAAACTCATAAAAAAGACATAAAACCCACCAAAAAAAAAATCAAAGCCCTAATAAAATTTGCCCCCAAAAATAATAAACAACACATTATTCTCATAAACAAAATCCTTGAATATTCAGCTAAAAAAATTAATGCAAAACCTCCCCCTCTATATTCAACATTAAACCCTGAAACTAATTCTGATTCCCCCTCTGCAAAATCAAAGGGAGTCCGATTCGTTTCTGCCAATCTTGAAACAAACCAAACTATACAAAGAGGTAATCTAATAACCACAAATCAAACCACCCTTTGATAAATTTTCAAATCAAGTAAATTCAACCTCATAATTAAAACCAAAAAGGATAGCAAAGTCAAAGCCAATCTAACCTCATACGAAATTGTCTGAGCAACAGCTCGCATCCCCCCTAATATTGAATAATTTGAATTGGAAGATCAACCTGCCAACATCACAGTATAAACCCCTAAACTAGCACAACACAAAAAATATAAAATCCCTAAACTAAATCTAAAAAATCCCCTAAAAATAGGAATACACATCCAAACCAATAAAGAAAGAAATAAATTAAAAACAGGGGAAGAATAATACAAGCTATAATTTGATATAAAGGGGTATGTATGTTCCTTTGTAAAAAGCTTAATAGCATCTCTAAAAGGCTGGGGAACCCCAACAAAACCAACCTTATTTGGGCCCTTCCGAAGCTGAATATACCCTAAAACCTTTCGTTCAAGTAAAGTTAAAAAAGCAACCCCTACTAAAACACAAACAACTAAAACTAAAGCCCTAAAAATCAGGAAAGCAAAATCAAACAAATATATTATTGCTTGTATTATCCATACATAAGTAAATTCTAAATTTAATGCACTTTTCTGCCAAAACAACAATAATATTCAAAATTAAACTTATTAAATTAATACTTGGTCCTTTCGTACTAAAATATTATAATTTTCTAAAGATAGAAACCAACCTGGCTCACGCCGGTTTAAACTCAGATCATGTAAAATTTTAAAAGTCGAACAGACTTAACTTTCCAGCCCCTACACCAAAAGTTTATTTTAATCCAACATCGAGGTCGCAAACTAGTTTATCGATAAGAACTCCCCAAACTAATAACGCTGTTATCCCTAAGGTAATTTAATCTTGTAATCGTAATAAACGGATCATCCAATCATAAATTAATGACTTCAACTAAAAAAAGTTTATCAAATTTTTCCATCACCCCAACAAAATAAATATTATTAAATCAAAAAAACCTACCCAAAAATCCAAACTAATAAAATTTATAAAATTCTATAGGGTCTTCTCGTCCCTTAAAATCATTTTAGCCTTCTGACTAAAAGATAAAATTCTAAAACCATTCAACTGAGACAGTAATTTTCTTGTCCGACCGTTCATACCAGCTTTCAATTAAAAAACTAATGATTATGCTACCTTTGCACGGTCAGAGTACCGCGGCCATTTAACCAAATCATTGGGCAGGCCAGACCTTAAATTATTCACAAAAGGCCATGTTTTTAATAAACAGGCAGAAAATAAATTTGCCGAATTACTTAATCAAAACTTTCACCTACTAATTCATAAAACATTAAATTATACTAATTCCATCATTATTCCTTAAACCCCACAATTACTCTTAATATTCTAATAAAAAATTTAAAAACAATCAAATCACTCAATCAAAAGTCTTGATATAAAACACTACAAAAAATGAAAACTTCTATTCCTACTCAACTTTCAATAAACAAATTCTTATAAAAATTTATCCAAAAGCTTATCCCCTTAGATATTACCTAATCTAAAAATTGATTTTTCATTAAAACAATTCATTAAACCAGCTTAATTAAATTAATTTCTTAGAAAACTAGATATATTTAAAATCGACTAACGTCTAATAGCAAAAAATATATTATAAATAATTATTCTACATTAATATATATATATTCTTAGCTCTTATAAATTCGAGAAAACTCACAATAAAACCTCTTTTTAATAAACCCTGATACAAAAGGTACCATAAATTAAATATTCTTCCAACAATTTTTAATTAATCCATCACTGTACTATTAATCTATAAATTAAAACATTATTTCCAACAAACTACTCAAACAAATAATTACTTTTAAAAATCAATTACTAATAAAATTTTAAATTTCAAACTAAACTGAATTTCACAGTCAACTTTTTAATGTAAATAAAATGCTTTCTATAAAGCTTTAGTTCGCCTTTCCAGGTACACCTTCCGGTACACCTACTATGTTACGACTTATCCTACTTTGTAGTAGGAGCGACGGGCGATATGTGCATATTCTAGAGCTCAAATCAGATAAATTATATAATTTACCTTACTATCAAATCCAATTTATCGTGAGAATTTCACCTCTCAAACCATATTTATATACTCATTGTAACCCATCTCTCCTTGCCCGTAAACTGCACCTTGATCTGATTTAAATTAAAATTCCAAATCCTGAATATTCATCCCTTGGAAGATATTCAAATAACGACGATATACAAACTTAAAGAACAAGTTCAATTAATCGTGGATTATCAATTACAGGACAGGTTCCTCTGAATAGACTAAAACACCGCCAAATTTTTTAAATTTTAGGAACATCCAATACTTCTCCGGAGTTCAAATTTACATTTCTAATAATAGGGTATCTAATCCTAGTTTATTTACAAATCTAATAATATTTCTCTCCCAAGTAAATTTAATCAATCAAAAAATTTCACCTTATATAATTGATTCTCAGTCCTTTCCTATAGAGATAATTATCACCCGAACTAAATTTAGAAGTATATCATGTTTAACCGCAACTGCTGGCACAAGATTTGTCTATACAAATATTAATATCTAATTCTAAGTATCCTTAATCATTAAATCTATTCACTGCTCGAACATTCCTCTAGAATAAAATTCGCATGAAAAATTTCAATTTACCAAATTTTTTAGCTATAATAAAACTTTAAATTTCATATATTCAAATTCTAACAACATAAAAACATTTAGGGTTTACCCGCTAATTTTTTCCCCAATTTTAAATAAACTAAACCTTAAAACCAAATCTAATAAAATAAACTTACTGAAACTAGGCCCCATACCCAAACTTTTTCAAAATCAACTAATTATCCAATACTAAACTCAATTCTGAAATTCTCATATAATTAGTAAAACTTAATCTCGTACCCAAATCTTTCTAGTCTACTAATAATCTTTTCCACGTATTCTCCGCTAAGCTTAAAATCCTCCTAAAAACGCCCGAATTTTTTCTAGGTTTCATCAAAACTTTTTCTCACCAAATCTTAATTTTATTCAGAAAATGCCCAGGTTTCCTAAACTTAATTAATCTTTCCCTCGTTAGCTCCGCTAAGCTTAAAATTTCCCCAAAAAATGCCCGAGTTTTTTTGGGCTCCTCTTAATCTTTTTCACGTATTCTCCGCTAAGCTTAAAATCCTCCTAAAAAACGCCCGAATTTTTTCTAGGTTTCATCAAAACTTTTTCTCACCAAATCTTAATTTTATTCAGAAAATGCCCAGGTTTCCTAAACTTAATTAATCCTTCCTTCGTTAGCTCCGCTAAGCTTAAAATTTCCCCAAAAAATGCCCGAGTTTTTTTGGGTTCCTCTTAATCTTTTTCACGTATTCTCCGCTAAGCTTAAAATCCTCCTAATTAAAATCCTCCTAAAAAACGCCCGAATTTTTTCTAGGTTTCATCAAAACTTTTTCTCACCAAATCTTAATTTTATTAAGAAAATGCCCAGGTTTCCTAAACTTAATTAATCCTTCCCTCGTTAGCTCCGCTAAGCTTAAAATTTCCCCAAAAAATGCCCGAGTTTTTTGGGTTCCTCTTAATCTTTTTCACGTATTCTCCGCTAAGCTTAAAATCCTCCTAAAAACGCCCGAATTTTTTCTAGGTTTCATCAAAACTTTTTCTCACCAAATCTTAATTTTATTCAGAAAATGCCCAGGTTTCCTAAACTTAATTAATCCTTCCCTCGTTAGCTCCGCTAAGCTTAAAATTTCCCCAAAAAATGCCCGAGTTTTTTTTGGGTTCCTCTTAATCTTTTTCACGTATTCTCCGCTAAGCTTAAAATCCTCCTAAAAAACGCCCGAATTTTTTCTAGGTTTCATCAAAACTTTTTCTCACCAAATCTTAATTTTATTCAGAAAATGCCTAGGTTTCCTAAACTTAATTAATCTTTCCCTCGTTAGCTCCGCTAAGCTTAAAATTTCCCCAAAAAATGCCCGAGTTTTTTTGAGTTCCTCTTAATCTTTTTCACATATTCTCCGCTAAGCTTAAAATCCTCCTAAAAAACGCCCGAATTTTTTCTAGGTTTCATCAAAACTTTTTCTCACCAAATCTTAATTTTATTCAGAAAATGCCCAGGTTTCCTAAACTTAATTAATCCTTCCTTCGTTAGCTCCGCTAAGCTTAAAATTTCCCCAAAAAATGCCCGAGTTTTTTTGGGTTCCTCTTAATCTTTTTCACGTATTCTCCGCTAAGCTTAAAATCCTCCTAA